CATAGGAGCTAGTAACCGCCGATATGCTTATATCGGTGATGTTATTGTTGCTGTGATTAAAGAAGCAGTACCAAACATGCCCCTAGAAAGATCAGAAGTGGTCAGAGCTGTAATTGTACGTACCTGCAAAGAACTTAAACGCGACAATGGTATGCTAATACGATATGATGACAATGCCGCAGTTGTCATTGATCAAGAAGGAAATCCTAAAGGAACTCGCGTTTTTGGTGCGATCGCCCGGGAATTGAGACATTTAAATTTTACTAAAATAGTTTCATTGGCGCCCGAGGTATTATAATAGTCTTAAAATACTTAAAATATAAGATGAGACTATGATATAGTTATAGTCGGGTATTGGAAAGAAATAGATTCAAATTAATTTAGTAGATTGTGTTTCACGTATATACCTTTAATTTAATAATATAATTTTTTTTCATAAGCAAAAAAAATTAAGTAAAAAAACATGTTGATTATATAAAAATTCGGGGGCAACAAGAATTTTAATCCATCATGAGTAGGGACACTATTGCTGATATACTAACCTCTATACGCAATGCGGATATGGATAAAAAAAGAGTAGTTCGAATAGCATCTACTAATATCACTGAAAACATTGTTAAAATCCTTTTACGAGAAGGTTTTATCGAAAATGTGAGGAAACATCGAGAAAGCGACAAATATTTTTTGGTTTCAACCCTGCGACATACAAGAAATAGAAAGGGGCCCTATAGAAATCTTTTAAATTTAAAACGGATCAGTAGACCTGGTCTACGAATCTATTCTAACTATCAAAGAATTCCTAGAATTTTGGGTGGAATGGGCGTTGTCATTCTTTCTACTTCTCATGGTATAATGACAGATCGGGAGGCTCGACTAAAAGGAATAGGCGGAGAAATTTTGTGTTATATATGGTAATCCTTCTTATATCTGCATTGGATCCGAAACTTTCTATTTATTGTGAAAAAAAAAAATGCGGAGTATATAATCTTGTTCCTCCTACATTAATTACTAATTTAAGAGGGTTTTACCTGGAATATAAAGAACAAAAATAGATTCATGAGGGTTTAATTACGGAAGTGCTTCAAAATGGTATGTTCCGAGCTCCTTTAGATAATGAAGATCTTAATCTAGGTTATATTTCAGGAAGGATCCGGCATAGTTTTATACAGATACTGCCAGGAGATAGAGTCAAAATTAAAGTAAGGCATTCTGATTCAACCAGAGGGCGTATCATTTATCAACTCCCCAACAAAGATTCGAGGGATTCGGTGGTTTTTCTTTTTCAACTTTAACATTAGTTTCCGTGGGACTGCGATTCAAAATTAAGTTTAAGGAATTAAAAATATGAAAATAAGAGCTTCTGTTCGTAAAATTTGTGAAAAATGTCGACTAATTCGTAGACGGGGACGAATTATAGTAATTTGTTCCAACCCGAGACATAAACAAAGACAGGGATAGTGTAAAAAAGACTCTCTAAAAGACCCGATGTACAAATAAAAAAGATTTGTTTTGACAAGAAATGGATATATCCATATATCTATATGACTTATATTTATGAGATGATAAAATATGGCAAAAACTATACCAAAAATCGGTTCGCGTAGGAATGGACGTATTGGTTCACGTAAGAATACACGTAGAATACCAAAGGGAGTTATTCATGTTCAAGCAAGTTTCAATAATACCATTGTGACTGTTACAGATATAAGAGGTCGGGTGGTTTCTTGGTCTTCAGCCGGTACTTGTGGATTTCGGGGTACAAGAAGAGGGACACCTTTTGCTGCTCAAACGGCAGCTGGAAATGCTATTCGTACAGTAGTCGATCAAGGTATGCAACGAGCAGAAGTCATGATAAAAGGACCCGGTCTCGGAAGAGATGCAGCATTACGGGCTATTCGTCGAAGTGGTATACTATTAACTTTCGTCCGGGATGTAACTCCTATGCCACATAATGGCTGTAGACCTCCTAAAAAAAGACGCGTGTAAAAAAAAAATATTAAAGAAATTTCAAGAGAAATAAACGATTCCATCAAATAATATTATATTACTATGGTTCGAGAGAAAGTAACAGTATCTACTCGGACACTACAGTGGAAGTGTGTTGAATCAAGGACAGACAGTAAGCGTCTTTATTATGGACGCTTTCTTTTGTCTCCACTTATGAAAGGCCAAGCCGACACCATAGGCATTGCGATGCGAAGAGCTTTACTTGGAGAAATAGAAGGAACATGTATCACACGCGCAAAATCTGAGAAAATACCCCACGAATATTCTACCATAGTGGGTATTCAAGAATCAGTACATGAAATTTTAATGAATTTGAAAGAAATAGTATTGAGAAGTAATTTATATGGAACTTGTGATGCGTCTATTTGTGTTAAGGGTTCTGGGTATGTAACAGCTCAAGATATAATCTCACCACCTTATGTGGAAATCGTTGATAATACACAACATATAGCTAGCTTGACAGAACCTATTGATTTTTATATTGGATTACAAA